CTGTTTTCGATTATCTAATAAATCATTTAATGAAAGTAGATTATCTTACCATTAATTTTACAACTTCTACGATCTCTTCCCGAACCAAACATGAATCTTTCGATTCATTTGGCTCTCACGCTCAATTATTTAGTTTATGGGCATTCCCATATCTTTTAATGTAATGAACCTACCCTCTCTTTTCTGTTCCTATTCAAAGATATCGAAACTTATTTTATATTATAATATTATAAATATTATATAAGTATAAGACCAGAATATTAAGAGGACTCTTCCGACCAGACAAAAAATCTATCCCTAATTGTCAGCAAAGTTGTTTCTTTAATTTGTTTTTGATTTCATTTCTATTTCAAATTCTTATATCTTATTATATTTTATATTTCCACTTTTTTTTTTCAAGTCTAAAAATCCAAAAAATTCCCTTTTTTATACATAGGTCGTCGCTTCGGCATTGGATAAAAAAAAGGCAAGGCCCCCATTCTCTAGTAAATAGTTTCAAATCATTTTATTGATATGAGTGTTCTATATCGGATGAATTACCTACTATTATTTTATGTGGTAGAAAGAGTACCATGTTGTGCCTGGACTTCAAACAGTTTAGCTTTAACCATGTTAATGGTCTCACATTATTGGTTGATAGAGAATCAAAGTTGATTTACCAATGAGTCACGAAATGCTATGGTTCTTACATATGATTTCTGAATTTATTCAGAAGTAATTCGTCGAGATCGTGCACCTTTTTTACTATTATCCTAGCAAGAAATAAAATAACATAAATGAAATAAAGTGCGGATGGTTGGATCCAACCTATATTCTTGAAATACACAACTCGTACACACTCCCTTTCCAAAAAAAATCAATACACCAAGCACTACAGTTAGATTTATTGGATTTGTTGCTAAAATATCAGTATTAAACCCGAAACTCCCGGCGGATGGCCAATAGCCCAAGGAAACACAAAAATCGGTTACATTTTTCATACGCTCTCCTCTTTCTTATAGATAAGACTAACAAAGAACAGAGTTCTTTTTGTATCACCTCGCTCGCCCATTTTTGATCAATTTCTTTTTCTTCATTTTTATCATTTTCATTTCATTTGCAAAATTTCTCTATTTCTTTTAGTTTCCAATTAAAATGAAGAAGAGATACTTATTAAGTTAGGTCCGAGGCCTCGCGTCAATTGTGAAATATCTCGTTTGTTGAAATGAAACGCCGCCTCAAAGTTCAAAAGGTTTCCATTGTACTAACTCGGGGTGGTAATGGTAAGGAAGAAAGCGAGCAAATCTGCTAATTCCTCATCCTAAAATCAGTGCTGGGCATTGTCCCAACAAATAAGTAACTGTAGGAGTACAATTTCGATCTAATTCAAAGAAGCAAACGACAAGTCCGAGTTAATAAAATAAGAAAAAGAGTACGTTTCGTACTTTTTCACATTTCTAGGATTAAATTAAACAAAAGGATTCGCAAATAAAAGCGCTAATGCTACGACCAGTCCGTAAATTGTTAAAGCTTCCATAAAAGCTAGACTAAGCAATAAAGTACCTCGTATTTTACCCTCTGCTTCTGGTTGTCTCGCAATACCTTCTACAGCTTGGCCTGCAGCAGTACCTTGACCAACCCCAGGTCCAATAGAAGCAAGCCCTACGGCCAATCCAGCAGCAATAACGGAAGCGGCAGAAATCAATGGATTCATAGTAAGTTCCTCATAAAAAAAAAAATGGTTAATGATATAATCAACCAATGAATTATTACTTATTTTTTTCATTCAATCCACAATCACAGACGAAACAGAAGGACTTATATTGGTATTGGAATCCATCTAATGCTGTGGGCTGGAAAAAAACAATATACTGGAAAAAATATAGAAAAGAGAAATATATAATATGAATATTATAGAAATTATATTCATATTATATATTAATTATATGTATATTAATAGGGATAGCCAGCCCCTATACTATATAGCATAGCTAGCGAATAGCTAATATCACATATATATTTGTTTCTTCCATAACGGAAACAGCCCCCATTTTATATTGAATCAGACTCTAAAATCATTTCATTCTGCGAAACATACGCGGGGGCTGGACTTATAGACATTACATATATCTATCTAGTTTAACCCCCTACCCCTAACCCATTTTTTTAATTCTGTATTCCGTAATAGGGTCCGCCCTTCCTCCCGCGGCACTAGGTTATATATACCTATGTATTTGTATCTATTATGGATTATGTTCCCAACCCAGTGATTGATTATTTTGAATCAACCATGCATGAATTAGGATAAGCTAAAAAAAAAAAAAGACTATTTCGAAAGCTAGTTAATGATGACCCTCCATGGCTTCGCCTATATAAGCCGCGGCTAAAGTTGCAAAAATAAGAGCTTGAATACCACTTGTAAATAATCCAAGAAACATAACAGGTATAGGAACTACTGAAGGTACTAAAGAAACAAGAACAACAACTACTAATTCATCAGCCAATATATTTCCGAAAAGTCGAAAACTAAGAGATAAAGGTTTTGTGAAATCTTCCAGGATGTTAATTGGTAAGAGTATTGGAGTTGGTTGAATGTATTTCCCGAAATAACCCAATCCTTTTTTGGTAAGACCTGCATAAAAATATGCCACCGACGTGAGTAAAGCTAAAGCAACAGTAGTATTTATATCATTTGTGGGCGCAGCTAACTCCCCATGAGGTAACTGTATTATTTTCCACGGTAAAAGAGCACCTGACCAGTTAGAAACAAAAATAAATAGGAACATAGTTCCAATAAAGGGAACCCAAGGACCATATTCTTCTCCAATCTGAGTTTTGCTCAAGTCTCGAATAAATTCAAGGAGATATTCGAAGAAATTCTGACCGTCGGTCGGAATGGTTTGTGGATTCCGAACAGCTATGATGACTGAACCTAATAAGATAGCAATTACGACCCAAGAAGTGATAAGTACTTGGGCATGGATTTGTAAACCTCCTATTTGCCAATATAAATGTTGGCCTACTTCTACACCCGATATATCGTATAACCCCTTGAGTGTTTTAACGGAACATGGTATAACATTCATATTGTCCTCTGACAGAAATCGAACTTCAAAAATAAATTATTTTGATTCAACCATCTCTTTATCAACTCAACTACTTTCATTATTAATCCTATATTTAGGATACCGAGAAATCACATGACATAACCTCCCCAGTATTTTTTTTTATATTTCTCTCTTTTCCAAATTCAAGAATAGTAACCGATCCAATAAATCTATCGAGTTCAAAAATAATTAATGAATCTTATTATTAATCATAATCAACGATTTCTTATATAGCTAGAACGACCCTCGCAAATTGCGAATACTAATTTGTTAAGAATAAATCGGATTGAAGCTATAGAGTCATCGTTGGCTGGAATCGAAATATCTGCGATATCCGGGTCACAATTTGTATCGATTAAACAAATCGTCGGAATCCCCAAAATGACACATTCTTGAAGAGCCGTGTATTCTTCTTGCTGATCAAGGATGATTACAATATCAGGTAACCCTGTCATATATTTGATCCCACCCAGATATTTTTGCAAAGTAGATAATTTTCTCTTTAATATTGCTGCATCTCTTTTGGGGAGACGGTTGAATTGCCCCATCTTTTGTTCTGCTCTTAAGTCCCTGAACTTATGAAGTCTCGCTTCCGTAATGGACCAATTCGTTAACATACCACCGGACCATTTTTTATTAACATAATGACACCGAGCCCCTATTGCAGCTGATGCTACTGAATCCGCTGCTTTATTTTTGGTACCGACGATTAAAAAGTTTTTTCCCCAGCTTGCTGCATCAAAAACTAAATCGCAGGCTTCGGATAAAAAACGCGCAGTTCTCGTAAGATTTGTAATATGAATACCTTTACGCTTAGCAGAAATGTAAGGGGCCATTCTAGGATTCCATTTCCTAATACCATGACCAAAATGAACTCCTGCTTCCATCATCTCTTCCAAATTGATGTTCCAATATCTTCTTGTCATTTTTCCCCACACTTCCTCTTTTTTTTAGGAGAAAAGGTACCTTGAAATAGAAAATTGTTCCAACGGAACCTTCTACCGCGGATTTACCGTTGATACACGGTCCAAACCATTAATTTCTTTTAATTACTTATTTTATTTATTTATTATAAAATCAATAATTGGAAAGACAGTTCCGGATAGTTAAAGTAAAAAGAATGAATCTCTTCTTAGTCTTAGGAATCATTAAATCGTGTAAATGATTGTTCTTATGTCTCATGGAAATTGTTTGGGGCACAAGAACAAAATAATTCTCTATGGTGTAATAAAAGATCTCTCATTTCCGACTCGAATAGATTCTTCCTTTTGATTTCCAAATAAATGTTTTTGTCTTGCCTTGAATGGTGCAGTAATTTTTTGAATCCGGTACCGACAGGAATAATTCCCCCTAGAACAACGTTTTCTTTCAGGCCTTTCAACCAATCAATACGACCTCGTAAAGCAGCTTTTGCTAAAACTCGAGCGGTTTCTTGAAAACTTGCTTCGGATATGAAACTTTGAGTATTCAGAGATGTTCTCGTTATTCCCAATAAGATTGCCCGATAACCGATCGCTTCGTCCAAAGCACGCCCTGCTCGCTCCGCTCGCAAGAATCCTATTAATTCTCCAGGTGAAAAAACATTAGACATTCCATCTTCTGAAACCAACACTTTTGATGTTATTTGACGTACAATAATCTCTATATGTCTATTATGGATCTGTACCCCCTGAGATCGATAAACCTTTTGAATCTTATTAACCAAAGAGATATGACTTTGGGCTATGGTTAGCTCAGCTCCAATCAAGAACCCCCAGGGAATTCCAAGAATTCTCGGTATACGTTCGTTCCAGCTTTCAACTCTCTTTTCAAGGTTTATCGATATTGAATCAATCGAACGCACTTCTAATACTTGTTCTACTTTTGGAAGACCTTGCGTTATGTCACCAGATCTCGATTTTTCATATATAAATGTAACTAATGTCTCTCCTTCATAAAGGATTTTTCCATAATGGCCATGAACAGTTGCTCCCGGAATAGCCAAATAGGGCTTAGCAGATCTTATAACTAAGGAGTCAACATTAACAATTAAAATTTGCCCGGATTTTTTGATGTGTGGTCCGTATTTGAATAGACATACATTTTCACAAATAAATTGTCCAAGACTAATTATTGTGGATGTCTCCTCACAAGAATTGTGATGGAGAAAACACCAATTCAAATGAAATGGATTCAAAATGATGTTACTGCATGGATCGGGATTAAAAATCCTCCTACTTTCATCCATTAAAGAGTATTTAACTATTTGAAGTACTTGGAAAGTCTGTTTAAAACTGTCGAGTAGAAAATATTTCTTTAACAAGATCTGATTATGGGTTAATAAATGATAAGATGAATAAAAATTCGCTATTTTAGGTACAAGAGTACCTAAGGGACCCAAGAAATGTCTAATTGGAATTATGGGATCCAATTCTTTTGTCACATTGTTATATTTCGAACCATTGAATGGACCAATTCGAAAACAATTGGATGATGACAAAATTATCAAAGATCGGGATTCCTTATTTCGACTCAACAATGTACCAATACCAATAGTTCCTTGATATTTGGAAATTGGTTGAATCTTCGACTTGGAATGGAAGGGGTTGAGATTGGTGCGATCTAATCCCTTATCGGAAATCAATCCCGAACCCACCGTATCATACCTTTTTCCACTATACGAAATAGTGGACTTGACTAACTCCATTCTTATGAAATCGCGAATTAGATCAGTCGCCCTTACCTCAACAAGGGAAGCATGAACCTCTTTTATGGAACCGTTTTGTTTTTGGTTCCAATTCAATACTAAGCAAGTCCGAACGAATTGAATACTTGTGTGATAAATTCCTCGAATTGACTTTCCATATCCATAAAGGATATAATTGACAACTCTAAGTTGGACATTATCCTTTTCCTGCAAGAGATCCTGAGGGAAAAGTGTTGCTAAATTTATCCCATCAGCTATTTCATATGTGACTACGGGCCGAACCAAAACAAAATACTTTTTTTTTTTTTTTTTTTTTTTTGTAGGTGTGATCCGTTGGGCATAGATCCAATTTTTCAATTTTTTTGATTCCTTAGAATTTTTTTTTCCCGTTCCTGGTGGTATCAAAATACCACTGTGCCTGGGTATCTTATCCGTCTCTCCAGGAAAATGAATATCTCCAGAAAAGATTTTTAGTTCAATACTTTTTTTTTTTCTCTCCACTCGGACTAATCCACCTATTCGGCTTCTTGTATTTAAAGCAAGTCGTGTATCTATTCTAATGATACTACTGTTCCGGACCATTATGGACGAGGATCCGGGTAAAATATGTACTTCTTCGGGAATGAAAAAAACCCGATCTACTTTCATTTGGTATTTCAGACTAAATTCTTTTGTTCCTTGATACTCAATCAAATCCTCTTTTTTTATGATTGAATCTACCTCTGCGGTACCATATTTAGTAATTCCGGAACTGCTTCTTATGTATCGTGGATCATCAAAAAAAGCAAAAATACTATTTTTACATAAAACACCATTTATGGGTATTTCAATCGAAATACCAAAACAGGGTATTAGTTCTTTTTCTCGTTCTTGATCATATTGTAATGGGATGATGAATCTATTTCTTCGCCTTTTCGCCAAGAAATCAGAATTCTCTTGGAGAATAGAAGGATATATGAAATTCCAATGACCATTGGATCTAATTTGATCATATATTGAATAGTCAAGAATTTCCCCCTCTTTTTTACTAGAAGTATCCAACAATTTATGTCTTACTCGATCATTAGTCATTGGAAATTCAGAGGTATATCTGTCTTCGACAGAAAAAGAATGAACATTTATTTGATCTTGATCCTTGTGGAGCGAAAAAGAAACTATACTAGATCTGCGCGGACCTCCTGCTAATATCCATAAATGACTTGTTTTTGGTAATAGATGAACGTTACCATATGTATATTCGGGTGCATGGTAGACATCGGTACTCCAGTGCATTTCTCCCTCTGATTCAGAATAAATATGTTTTTGTACCCTCTCTGTAAAATGAAAAGTGGATGTTTCGGCACGAATCTCAGCAATCACTTGTTCTGATTCTACATATTGATCATTTTGGACAAAAATCAAACTCTTTGGTGGAATATTCACATTATGCATAATATCCCGACTCTCAACAGTTACATACAAATCCATGGAACATAAAAAAGCAGGATACCCATGAAGAGTACGTGTGGGATGAACCAAATCCTCATTGAATTTTATTTTTCCATTAGAAGGAGCTCGTACATGTTTGGCAGTACCGCCCGTGAATACTCCGCCGGTATGAAAAGTTCTTAATGTGAGTTGAGTCCCGGGTTCTCCAATTGATTGTCCCGCAATAATACCTACAGCTTCTCCCAATTCGGCCAGGTCGCCATGAGTGGGACTCCGGCCATAACATAATTGACAGATCCA